ATAATATCAATCACTTGGCGTCCATCCGATGTATCGACTATGGATATTTCATATCCCCCTTTTTCTTTACGTAGTATTTTTCTTACTATACCTGTTGACGTAGCATTATAGACCGTATTGTTACTCTTACTACCATCAGGATAGATCTGTCCCCTTCCTCGGTTTCCCCCTACATATATGGGATATTTTAAGAAATGAACGTCTTTCTTCGTAGCAGGATCGGGGGAAAGAATGGGAAAGACGATTTCACTATATTTCTGACCGGGAACAGGGCCTATCACAAGAATATTTTTTTTATCGGGACGATAACTCTGAAAAGAGAGATTTCCTATCTTTTCTTTCAACTCAGGAGAAATACGGTCGGGCGGCGCTAATTCGAATCCCTCGGGCAAAATAAGAACAGCACCCACATTTAACCCTCCCTTTTTCCCATTAGCAAGAACTTGTTTCAGTTGCATATCATAAGGAATTCGAAGAACTGCTTCAAATACAGTATCGGGAAGCACAGCTTGGGGAACTTCAATATCCACGGGCTTATTAGCTAAATGGCAATTGGCACATACAATTCGTCCGGTTGCTTCTCGTGGGTTTTCATAACCCTGCTGCGCAAAAATGGGATATGCATTTGAAATAGATGTCCGAGTTATTACATATATCATGATCGATACAGAAATAGATCGAATCATCTGTTCCTTTACCCAAGAAAAAGTATTTCTATTTTCCATGTCCAATCGCAGATCCCAGAATTTCTACAATAAATTAGATAGGTAGCTAAGCTAATCTAGTTCCCTATACACGAGTCTGTTGTCATTCTACTGCAACAGTTGTACTGGAATGATGAATACCTTGAGCAGGTAGAAATAGAAAGAATTTTGCTAAAAAGGAAAAGGGCTTTCTTTCTAAAAGAAGAAAGATGCTAATTTGATTAATATCAGGAGATCAAATGAGTTTATGCTTCACTAATTGAATGATAAATGACTACAAGCGAAGGAGATAGACGGTTTAAATAAAAAAAGACCCAAAATTTCAAACATGTATCTAGAATCACTGGAAAACTACAAACAAAAATAGTGAAAATTAGCTCGTTAGGAGCCCATCCAAGATCATTGTAGACCCAACGAATTAGTAGTTCCCAACCGCGGGTGGAGTGAAATCCAACAAAAAAATCAGTAACTAAAAGAATACTAAAAGCTTTTATTGAGTCATTTAAGTTATAGAAGAATTCCTGAACCCAAGAATTCAAAATGACAAGTTCCTCTTTACCCAGAAAAAAAGAACCACTTAGAATAGCCAAACAGATTATATTTGTCGAGAAATGCAAAATGATATGGAGATGATCCTCATTATCTATTTTGGCCAATTGTATTATTTCCTTGTGTATTCCTATAGGAGGTTTTTGTACATGTGTCTTCGGTTTCTCTTTTATCATTTCGTCCAAGAGAAAAAGTTCTTCTAATTCTATGAATCTTTCTAGAACCTTTTTCTCTTGAATATCAGTTAAGAGAGTTTCGGATTGCCTGGTATTCCACCAATTCTTAATCCAAAGTTCCAGACATTTGTTAAAAGAGAAAGAGACCCCCCAGGGCAAAAGTACGATAAATACAAGATATAGGAAAGAAGGCAATGCTTTCTTTTTTTTCATTTTTGATCTGTAAATTGAGTTGTTAATGAATCCGCTCCATTCGCTGACTCTATTTCATTCGCTGACTCTATATGATATTTCTTTTTCTTTGAAGCAAAAATTCTATAACAAGGTTTGAGACCTTGTATATATTTCTCTTTTTTGTATACTAGTGGAATTTCATTGCATTGGGTTCTTTCTTAGATCTAGATGGAGTGGAATAGAGAAATAGAATAAAAAAAAGCGCTTTCGGATGAAAATGGAAGAATATTATGCCATCACTTGGACAAAACAAATTAGAAGCAATTTTCTCTTATCCTCGTTTGTTCCTTCCTTTAGATAAATACTCGAAAATTCCCTTACAATAACGAATCCAATTTCGAAGGGACCTCCTCCCCGTGTTGAGAAAATCTTCTTCCAATTCGTCCTCATTCAATTCATTTCAAAAAAATGCAATCGGTACTCAAAATACTTCAATTGGTACACGCAAGAAATAGGCCAATTCGGCAGCTTTTTGTTCTATTTCTCGTGGAGTAAAAAACTTCTCATCAGTACGAGTCAAGGGAATGACCCCCTGGCCCCGGATTTCCATATAAAGGATACGACGAGGATAAAGACCCTCTTTAACCTGAATTCTAATTGATTGGATATCCCGCATAAGGAATCGAAGGAAGACGCGACGTTTTATTCCAGGGAATCCCCAACGAAAAATGCACACTATTCCCTCTTTTCTATCGAATCGGTCATAACCACTGCCTACATTCCACAAAATAGTGCACCACAAGTAGGAGCTAATGAATAGGCCCGCGATTCCGTAGAAAGACATCACGACCCCCTGTGGAAAAAAAAGAATTTGTTGAGATGGAAGTACAGATATCATATTCTTACCAAGATAACTGGAAGCCCCAACCGATAAGAATCCTAGTGAACCTAGAAAAAGAATACAGGCCCAGAAAAAATTACCTCTTTTTCGAGAACCTTTTAGAAGTTCTATCCATACGTGTTCTGATCGCCAATTCATATTAGATATACTAAATCCAGCAGCGGTCGATTGAAATTGAGAGAATAAGCTAAATGATTTTGACTTTACTTTTTTTGATTCTGAAATCGCCTTCAGCAACGAGTACTCCTGTGAAATAATTGGTTAGATACATTGACTTTCTATTCAAAAAATATTCGTTGATCCACTTAAAATAAAACTCGCTATACCCGGCTCCGCATATGCATGCATTTATGCTCGTAGCCTATATCCGCATCCATAGCCGTTTTTCGTTTGTGTGTAGAAAGAACCACATACCCTACCATATTACTTACACTAAAAAATATCTGTATTATGATCCTGCGTGGAAATACATTGAGAAAATTCGCCCCCGTCGGTTCTAGACAATCTTATTTTTCTGCACATAAAGAAATAAAGAAGCCATTGCAATTGCCGGAAATACTAAGCCTACTAAAGGCACGAAAATAGAAGGTAAGTTAAAATCCGTCATAGAATAGGTGTCTCAATTCAAATTTACTATTTCTATCTATTCGAAAAATATCTTAAGATTCTTATAATATAATTAAGTATATCTATTATAAGGAATATTGACTATTGTATTTTTTAGTTTGCAAAATAAAGATTTTTTATAGAATACTAAAGTATTCTATAAAAAAAAATGAATGGAATGGATAATAAGAAAATTGCAAAAAAAGAGAACTAATTAAAAATTCAAAAGATTTGATTTTTCTTTTCCCGTCCTCACGGCCTTTCTATCCTTCTAATCGAACTTGAAATTGGATTCAAAAGAAAGCGATTGTGAAAATGAAATACCTCTTTCAGAATACCCTTTAAAAAAGGTCTCAGTACGACTTTTAGTCGAATGCGCCCATTTCGAATCCTAAATAAGTTTCGTCTACCTACTTCCACATGCAATACTTCTTCAACCACTCTCGGACCCCTACAAACGCAAGATGCGCGTCAGGTTTTGAAATAAGGATATCCCCCAGCCCCAGTATACCGAAACTCGCTCTTATCCTATCCCACCGGTTGTAAGGATTCATACATAGGGCTTTTTAGTTGATTGATAGTGCCATAAAGTTGAAGCTTTTTTAGACTTTTTTATTAAGCTGTAATTTCCTTCCTGCATACGCGGTCCTCTATTCTCTAGAAGCTCATACAATAATGCGTGGTAAAGGCGGAAAAATAGCATACTCAATCAAAATCAAAGGGCAAATTCTCTTACTTACTACAGATCTCATACTACCCCCTTAGACTTTTTAAGGCGATATACCACCCAAAGGGTATGAAAATGCCGGGTGGAGTTAGCTTTTCGATGAAGACCCGTCCCGTGCAGCGAAGTCCTATTAGTAAGACCCCGCGCAAGACGCAAGAATGGATTATAGAAGAATATTATTCCGAATACTCCTCCGGACGCGTATAGTAGCATTTCGATTCCTAATCTTTTTTCATTGATTCTTTCCCAATACAATAAATAAATACAAATATAGTATTTATTTATTGTATTATACCTTTATATATTCTAAATATATAGAATAGAGGAATCTCTATTTGTCAAGTCTCATGATCGTATCAAGATCCATTTTTATTCGGCTCAATCTTAAAAAAAAAAGATTGAGCCGAGTTTAATTGCAATCAATTAGAAGAATAAAGAAGAATTAATGCATTTTGTAACTGATTTTTTCTCTTTCTATTTCGCTTCTTTTTTATTTAGACCTTCTTTATATCTAGTTTTATCTACTTATCTAGTTTATCTACCGGCTCGAACTCGAATTTGATCGCCTTCCATACTTCACAAGCTGCGGCTAGTTCAGGACTCCATTTGCAAGCTGCTCGGATAATTTCATTACCTTCACGAGCAAGATCGCGTCCTTCATTACGAGCTTGTACACAAGCTTCTAAAGCCACCCGATTAGCTGCTGCACCAGGTGCATTTCCCCAAGGATGTCCTAAAGTTCCTCCACCAAATTGTAATACAGAATCATCTCCAAAGATTTCGGTCAGAGCTGGCATATGCCAAACATGAATACCCCCTGAAGCCACCGGTATAACACCTGGCATGGATACCCAGTCCTGAGTGAAAAAGATACCGCGAGCACGATCTTTTTCAATAAAATCATCGCGCAATAAATCAACAAAACCTAAAGTCATTTCGCGTTCCCCTTCTAACTTACCTACTACTGTACCGGCGTGGATATGATCTCCCCCAGACATACGCAATGCTTTAGCTAATACACGAAAATGCATACCATGATTTTTCTGTCTATCAATAACTGCATGCATTGCCCGGTGAATGTGAAGAAGTAGGCCATTGTCGCGGCAATAATGAGCCAAACTAGTATTTGCAGTGAATCCCCCAGTTAAGTAGTCATGCATTACAATAGGAGCCCCTAATTCCCTCGCAAATACAGCTCTCTTAATCATTTCTTCGCATGTACCTGCAGTCGCATTCAAGTAATGCCCCTTGATTTCACCGGTTTCGGCCTGTGCTTTATAAAGAGCTTCGGCACAAAAGACAAAACGGTCCCTCCAGCGCATAAATGGTTGTGAGTTTACGTTTTCATCATCTTTGGTAAAATCAAGTCCACCGCGTAGACACTCATAACACGCTCTACCATAATTTTTTGCGGATAATCCCAATTTTGGTTTAATAGTACATCCCAAAAAAGGACGGCCGTACTTGTTCAACTTATCCCTTTCAACTTGGATACCATGAGGCGGACCTAGGAAAGTTTTTGAATAAGTAGTGGGAATTCGCAGATCCTCCAGACGTAGAGCGCGTAGGGCTTTGAAACCAAATACGTTACCCACAATGGAAGTAAACATGTTAGTAACAGAACCCTCTTCAAATAGGTCTAATGGATAAGCTACATAAGCGATATATTGATTTTCCTCCCCAACAACGGGCTCGATGTGATAGCATCGTCCTTTGTAACGATCAAGACTGGTAAGTCCATCAGTCCAAACAGTTGTCCATGTACCAGTAGAAGATTCGGCAGCTACTGCAGCCCCTGCTTCTTCGGGCGGAACCCCCGGCTGAGGAGTTACTCGGAATGCTGCCAAGATATCAGTATCCTTGGTTTCATACTCCGGGGTGTAGTAAGTCAATTTATAATCCTTAACACCAGCTTTAAATCCAACACTTGCTTTAGTTTCTGTTTGTGGTGACATAAGTCCCTCCCTACAACTCATGAATTAAGAATTCTCACAACGACAGGGTCTACTCGATATGGATTAGGCGTAAATGAAACCTTTGCAAAAATCTTTTAAAACAAAAAGGATATTCAATTAATATCAACTCATTAAAGAAAATGGAGGGCATGCTTAAGTTAATGAATATGTTTCATTCATATATAATGCGTACACCCTGTGTATGTTCTATCCTATAGGAATTCTACTATAGGAATTCGATAGGAATTGAGTTGTTGTTATGGTAAGTTAACATGGTTCATTATTAAACCATGGATTTGATTCACCAAATCCATCATTATTGTATACTCTTTGATAGATATAGCGCAACCCAAATCAATCCCTAATCCTTATTTTACAAGTTCTTAATAGGCCCCTTTCTTATTTTGAATGTAAATACCTAAATACTAAGAAAATTCTCTGTTGACAGCAATCTATGCTTCACAGTAGTATATATTTTGTATATCGAAGTCCTAGATAGGAAAGTAGAGTAGGGACAGATCCTCCACAAAAGGCGAAATGTATATGAAAAAAAGATTGATTGAACTTTCCAACGGACTCATTCCATGAGTAAATGATTGAATGGGATTCGCTTGGGCAACGAAATCAAGTCCTGGTCCCCTTTTCTCTCTTATTGAATTAACTAATTCATTTCCTTTTGACTTTCGGATTTTTGGCTCTTTTTTTGGATTTGATTTGGCATTATTCAACAAGAAAAAAAGCAAAATTTCGACAAATTCCTTTTTTTTTGAAAATTATGTGATAATTATGAGAACCAATCCTACTACTTCTCGTCCCGGGGTTTCCACAATTGAGGAAAAAAGCACAGGGCGTATCGATCAAATTATTGGGCCCGTGCTGGATATCACTTTTCCCCCAGGCAAGTTACCTTATATTTATAACGCTTTGGTAGTCAAGAGTAGAGACACTGCCGGTAAGCAAATTAATGTGACTTGTGAGGTACAACAATTATTGGGAAATAATCGAGTTAGAGCTGTAGCTATGAGTGCTACAGACGGGTTGATGAGAGGAATGGAAGTGATTGACACGGGAGCTCCTCTCAGTGTTCCAGTCGGTGGAGCTACTCTCGGACGAATTTTCAACGTTCTTGGGGAACCTATTGACAATTTGGGTCCTGTAGATACTAGTGCAACATTCCCTATTCATAGATCTGCGCCTGCCTTTATCGAGTTAGATACGAAATTATCCATCTTTGAAACAGGTATTAAGGTGGTCGATCTTTTAGCTCCTTATCGACGTGGGGGAAAAATCGGACTATTTGGGGGGGCTGGAGTAGGGAAAACAGTACTCATCATGGAATTAATCAACAACATTGCTAAAGCTCATGGAGGCGTATCCGTATTTGGCGGAGTAGGGGAACGGACTCGTGAAGGAAATGATCTTTATATGGAAATGAAGGAATCCGGAGTAATTAATGAAAAAAATATTGAGGAATCAAAGGTAGCTCTAGTCTATGGCCAAATGAATGAACCGCCGGGAGCTCGTATGAGAGTTGGTTTAACTGCCCTAACTATGGCAGAATATTTCCGAGATGTTAATAAGCAAGACGTGCTTCTATTCATCGATAATATCTTTCGTTTTGTTCAAGCAGGATCGGAGGTATCCGCTTTATTAGGGAGAATGCCCTCCGCAGTGGGTTATCAACCTACTCTTAGTACAGAAATGGGTTCTTTGCAAGAAAGAATTACTTCTACCAAAAAGGGATCTATAACTTCGATCCAAGCGGTTTATGTACCTGCGGACGATTTGACCGACCCTGCTCCTGCCACAACATTTGCACATTTGGATGCTACTACCGTACTTTCCAGAGGATTAGCTTCCAAGGGTATTTATCCAGCAGTAGATCCTTTAGATTCAACCTCAACTATGTTACAGCCTCGGATCGTTGGCAACGAACATTATGAAACTGCGCAAAGAGTTAAGCAAACTTTACAACGTTACAAAGAACTTCAGGACATTATCGCAATTCTTGGGTTGGATGAATTATCGGAGGAGGATCGTTTAACTGTAGCAAGAGCACGAAAAATTGAACGTTTCTTATCACAACCGTTCTTTGTGGCAGAAGTTTTTACCGGTTCTGCAGGAAAGTATGTTGGTCTTGCAGAAACAATTAGGGGATTTCAACTAATCCTTTCCGGAGAATTAGACGGCCTACCCGAACAGGCTTTTTATTTGGTGGGTAACATCGATGAAGCTAGCACGAAAGCTATAAACTTAGAAGAGGAGAACAAATTGAAGAAATGAAATTAAATCTTTATGTACTAACTCCTAAGCGAATTATTTGGGATTGTGAAGTGAAAGAAATCATTTTATCTACTAATAGTGGCCAAATTGGCGTATTACCAAACCACGCCCCCATTAACACAGCTGTAGATATGGGTCCTTTGAGAATACGCCTCCTCAACGACCAATGGTTAACGGCGGTTCTGTGGAGCGGTTTTGCGAGAATAGTTAATAATGAGATCATCATTTTAGGAAATGATGCGGAACTGGGTAGTGACATTGATCCGGAAGAAGCTCAACAGGCACTTGAAATAGCCGAAGCTAACTTGAGTAGAGCTGAGGGTACGAAAGAATTGGTTGAAGCGAAGCTAGCTCTCAGACGAGCTAGGATACGAGTCGAGGCTATCAATTGGATTCCCCCATCCAATTGAAGACAATCCAAAGGTTTAGTTGATACAAAGAAAAAGGGAAGAGGAGTAGAAAAAGTTATTAGATAGCGAAGCGAAGTAAGTCCAATGCTATCTAGTAATTTTTCTACCTACCTACCTACTATTGGATTTGAACCAATGACTCCCGCCGTATGAAAGCAATACTCTAACCACTGAGTTAAGTAGGCAATTTATCACCACAAAGGAAGACCCATTACTTCGATCGATTATAGATCGAATCCTTTTTATAAGCAATACTGCTCCGTTATTACTATGTTATATAGTAAGCAGATCAAAGGGATATCCTCTGGCATTAGAGAATATTCATCTTGACAAGAAATTATCTATATGTTAAGATATCTCTGACAAGGGCTATAGCTCAGTTCGGTAGAGCAACTCGCTTACACGTGCGCCAATGCTTTTCAAGGGAGCTTATTATGCAATGAACATAATTGATCTTATTGCAAAATCAATGTCTTACTTCATGGATTCGAGAGAATAGGAGAACAGTAGCCTGACAAACAGTCGGTTCAGTCCGATTCAGGTGTCAATTCAGGTGCCTAATCAAATAGAACCCTTATTGATTTGCTAGTTGATAAGGTAAATATCCAGCCCACTAAATGCTAGGCGTAATGAGGATAAGGGCCTCCAAAAAACTTCTTTTCGTTCTATGAACTTTAAGGTGTATGAAGTCTCATAGTCAACTCTTGCAGCGGAACGATAGAGACTCCATTTCACTTAGGTTGATTTAATTTAGGCCGGAGGCAGACCTAAGTCAAGGTAATCCTCCTTTGAAACACTTTGGTATTGCTCCTAGATAGATCATAATACAAATAATCAATCAGAGCACAGGGAGCCATCTCATTATCTTTCCGTAAAGAAAAACTATGGTGGACTAACTGATCTTTACATCAGTTGATGAAAGAGCCCAATGCAAAAAAATGCATGTTGAGTCTTTGAAACAGTTCGAATCATTTCGATAATAATCCGTTTGATCTGTTTTACCGAGAAGGTCTACGGTTCGAATCCGTATAGCCCTAATATGTCCTATTTTTAGATTTTAGGATAGAGATCCTATGTTTCCTTTAGTATAGTTTTCATTTTCTCATTAGTACTTGTTTATAGACTGGACGGTCGCTTGCGCCATAGAATAGAGATAAAAGCATTACCACAGGCTCATTCTTCGAAAATCATAGAGACAGGAAAAGAAAAACGAATTTCTATCAAATCAATAGAAGGAAGGATCCCTTACCCTATTTGAATTCCATCCTCCTTCAAATAGGATATGCTCTAAGTCCCTAGACTTCCCTATAATAACTGCAATGATTTTCTCCATCTTGCGAATTCCTACTTTGTTTGAAGTATATTACTTTGCTTATAGATACGTTATCTAAATCGATCTACTTTAAATAGAAAAATAGAAATAAAATCCAAAAATAAAGAAAGAGTAAATAAGAAAACAGAATATTCTGTCTCATAGTTCTGAAATAGAGTTCTTTATTTTTTCTTTTTATAGTA